CCTTTCCACCTGACTGATAACTTTCTTGTTTAACCCAGATGAAGCCGTCTGTCTTCGTCACCCCCGGCATTCAAACTTAATATACTTTGTCACCTTTAAATACCAAAATTCTCTTTCGAACCAAGGGAATGAATTCCTAAAAAATTATGTCCTTGTCCTCTACTTCGAGCTTTAAAGTATCACAGGAATACTCGGGTCTTCCTCGGACCAAGCCAAAACCAAAAGGCTATATTACGTCAATATATCCCTGAGTAAGATACGACGATTGCCAGCATTCGCTAAGCATGTAGAATATTCAATGGGCCTCCTGCTTATGCAAGCTTGCATGGAATAGGACCAACTTCGAATCTTGGATGGACTTAGAAATTCCCAAAAGGAGAAAAGGTAGAGAAAACAAAGTTGTGGGAACAGCGAGCCTTGTTCTGATTCATGCGGTTCTATATATTCTCTTACTTTGACTTTCGTCAGGATCTCCGAGTCAGGCCCCTATGGCTGATGCTGTGGTAATCCCAATAACCCAATCCAAAAAGATCGCATCGATCATATTAATCTTAATCTGACTAAGACTAAAGCTTCCTGGCTAACATTTAGGTTTCCAACGAATCCGCTTCTCTCACAAGGTAAGAAAAGAAGCTAATTATCATATAATCTTACCAAAGAAATAGGTTAATAATGCTACCCTAACTAAAGTCCAGAAAAGAATAATATTAATATTCATCCCGGGAACAGACCCTACCAAACTCCTTATTACTTAGTTATTTATATACCGCCTTACTTCCAAAAACCTTGTTTTGGTAATAGTTTGATGACTAACTCCTCCCTCAAAGGAGTCAACAAGGACGGGAACAAGAAAATAACCGTGGTGCAGACAGAAAAGCCGCCTTACAAGCAAATTCTGGGGAGATCTTTGAGTAAATTCCCTAGAACTCCAGGCTCGCTAAGTATTCAATCATTATACTCCTGCAAGGACTTCCCCTCTTACGTTGGATATCTATCTACGAGTTGGTACGTTAGGAGGCTTAGACTTTCCAAGACAAATCAAAAAGCTAGTACATAAAAAATAGACAAAATAGACTTGACAGAAGATGAAGAATTTGCTATCCACCGTCGGGTAGATAGTTCATCTGGTCGTTTTAGAATGGGGCTCCTTAACTAGCTAATGATAAGTTGCTTGTTAGCAAAAAGGGAGTAGACTAAGGCACAAGCTCTTCCGTAACTTTCCTTGCCCCTGAGGACACTTCAGAGATTTAGCTCACTTCCTAGGTTGATAGGGCTAATGCCGGTTGAGTGCCGAGTTGGTAGCTGGATCTTGCTAATTTAGTGGGAGTGGATGGACATCTCAAGGGATGTAAGGCTAACTATATCCTAATCCTACTAGGGCGACTAGAGCTCATGCCGTCTAAATATCCTGGGTTAACCTTTTTCGAGTTAAGGAAGAAAGTGACTTATGTATCAGTAGCTGAATCACTCTTTCGACGCTTTCTTAAGTTAAGGAGTGAGATTCGATTCGTGGGTAGCACTTGTTGAAGTAAGGAATTCCCTTTTATAGAGTAACTAACCGCTTCAATTGGACTCCTTGGCTATTGAATCAACGACCAATTCCCTGTGTTATCGGGGGATAGCCTCGTGTTTTTTTTCTTCCTTTGAGAAGCAATCTCGCATCTGAGAGTAGGCTTTCTTTTTCTTCGCCTTCTTTAACTCTTCTTAGGGAAGTCAACCTAAGAGCAGTTCAAAATATTCAGGAATCACCTTCATCTTCTCGTGTCAAACCACTGCCATTTCCACTTTCTTTCCTCGCACGCAAGAAGGAACTTATTTTTCGCTTTTTAAGGCACAAACAAGGGGAGCAGGTTTCGGAACTTAAGTTGGAGTCGAAAGCACACTACCTAATTCGGCCTGTTGACGGGCCTAGGCCTAGCTACTAGTTGAGCTATAAAGAGTGAGATTTCCTCGACCTCTCACTCTACTTTCAGTCGACTATCTATCGGTCGAGCAAGACAACCTCTCCCTACTTTAGTAGTTAGAGCGAGTTATACCTCTTTAAGATCCTCGAAGAAGTGAATCAGAAGTGGTTTCCGAAAAGGATAAAGCAGAAAGGAGGTTTAAAGCGTAGGGAATTCCGGAGTCAAATAGAAGGCTAGACTCCTTCATGCAAAAGTTGACCTCTAGAGAACTCCAATTGTTGACGATTTTCAACATAAAAGGGCTATTGCAATAAGTAGATCTGATCTACTTTCTGCTCCCTTGAAAGGGGAATCGTGGAAAGAAAAGACTAGAGTCTCATTGGCGAGGCTCCTCTGACAATAGGACCGGTATACTGTCCCTAGTTGATCTCCATGATAAATATACTGAGTGGTAATTTCCCTCCTGACTCGAAGGGTGGGAGCTCCGTTCCTGCTCATTCCCTTATGTTTTTTTGTTTTTAAGTCAAAAGCGCCTTTACAGCTTTCCTTTCAGGATTGGCGATGGATTCTTCCTTCTCATATGTGTCTGTTGAGTATTCGATATCGAAAACCTTCTTTTGCCTAAGTAAGAATTTGCAATTTAGTCTTCTTTGGGAAATAGAATAAGCTGAGAAGGGTCGAATCGCATCCTGCATGATGACTCAGGTATAGTAAGAGTGAGCCCCCCCCTTTACATTCTGAGAGAGGTATTGGCTCTAAGCTCCTCACCAACCCCAAAAATGAAGTTTCGAGCTAATCAACTGACTACTTTGGCTGGCCCCTTTCTTTTAGTTCGCACCTGAAAAAGGATCCGCTTCTTCCATCATTTACTTGACTTGAGAAAGCATAGAAGTTACGTCTTTTCCTGCCGAGTTACCTGAGACAGGGATCCTCATCTCGCTGAAAAAAGGGAAGACTCAAAAATATCTAAATTTTTTATACTGGCTTTAAGCTTCAAGAGATTTATTTTAGCAAATAGGAAAGAAAGATCCCAAGCTTATGTTGAATCGAGATTGGCATTGACTGGGTCTTCTTTTACTTTCATATAAAGGGAGTTTCGTTAGACGACCATTCCGTCTTGCTGTGAAAGAATCTAATGACAACATCTGCAAAAGAAAGGCGAGGGCGGAAACTCAACCCACTCGCTAAAGAATTGAAAGGTCTGTTAAGAGAAGACAGGCCAGTGAGGAATTTCTTCAGGAAGAAGATGACGATCGTTCGTAAACATTAGTCATGTTCACTACCTGAGGGAGGAAGAAAGATCATTCCTTGCTGCGGGAGAGAAAAAAGGATAAGGCGATTACTGATTGAGACAGAAAGGATTTCACTAAACTAATCAGTCTTAGTCTTATTGTCTTATTCCTTAGGGCGAGAAAGTAGGCTAATCCTTGCATCCTGCCTTATTTTTTATTTGATTCTATTGATTGAGACCCTATCGAGGCCGCTAAGTAAAGCCATGCCTTTCTTAAACAACCCATTCTCGACATCCCATATCATCAGAAGAATGCGATTCCCTTGTTGGCTTCGGGGGAGCTGAGAAAAGATCATTGAGAGAAGGCGGTCCAATTTGCTTACTTTTAGGCATTTATATCCCTTGAAATCCAAGACCTCCTATTTCTCTATCCGAAAGATCCATACTGACTCAATGGAAGGGAAGGACATTCTTGATTCAAGGCATGCTACTTAAGCCGCGAACCATAAAAAGAAGAAGACTGAAGGCTTGAACAAAGTCCTACTGCCAAGGTGGCCAATCTCAAGTACAAGCCCAGTCAAGCTTGAAAGCAGTCAAACCAACAAAGGATGAAAATAGCCCTTCCTATTCCGAATCCAAGACCTATAAGTTATGCTCAATCTTTTTCTTTAGTTCGTCAACTATCCTTCGTCTATTCTCCTTCATCTTTTCGTCTAGCCCTTTTGAGGTAAGCGTCTTTGATTCCATTTCCAGACTAATGGGCATCCATTTAAAGGCCAGTTACCTATAAGCTTGTGGATGAGAGTGCTCCATAACTCCTTTTTCCTTCCTGATGGAACTTTATTTAATGCTAGAAGGTCTTGACTCTGGACCGCTTCCCAGCTTAGTACTAAGACTAAGTATATAAGTAGTATAAGTAAAGTAGTGCTTTAGACGGCTAGTTCTTATGCTTGTCGTTTGGAAGGGTAGCACTAGTGTAACTTGTACTTTCCATAGTCTAATGTTAGACTAAAGCTCACAAGGTTATCTGATCCGCCTTCATTTTACCTTAATAGGCCATATAACATATGGTTCCTAAGACTCTCACTAATATTGATGGATTGACTGATGGATTGACTAGCCTTCCCTTTGTAATCTTGCCTAAGATCTCCATATTGAGCCAGCTACTCTATCAAAAAAGTGCTTCTTAGCCAGCCCTTCTCTACCAAAATTCTATCGAGCCATTTAAAGAGCCTAGTTTCTAATCCATTTCTTTCCTTCCAGGAATGATTTACCTATAGGTAAGGTACAACCGATCCGAAAAAGGTACCCATAGAGTCCATGCGATACAATTGGATAAAAAAGGTAAGCAGGCTTTTATTTGAAAAAGTTCATTTTTGAACCTGCCATTGATCCAGTTTGAGTCCTCTTTTTTGGGCATACAAAGTATGTGCTGTATGTGATCAGGGGAACCTAGTATCTTAGTAAGTCTAATCTCGCTTCTCTTTGTTGCAAGAAATGAGTTCATAGACGCAGGAGAAGATAGAGTTCCCGTCTAAGCGCTCGAAAAATCTGGCTTTAAGCCCTTGCGAGTTAGTTGGAGAAAGATTACATGAAGTGGGTGGTAGTTTTTTCCTTCTATCGGGCATGCCTTGTCCACAGTTTCAGTTGTGGACTAGTGACTGATGGAGTGGGGTTTTACAGCATACTCCATTGGAAGTATGAAAGCCTATCTCCTTTTAGTATCTTAGGCAACAAGCTAGCTTTTAGGATAGCAGATTCTGTTCTTGGACAAAAATTTCTTTGAAAAAATGTTTTGAAAGTCAAGATGAAAGCCAGCCATCCGCATCTAGTTCTAGAGTGGGAAATTTATACCAATAGTATGAGGTATTGACCTATAACCATCCCGAGTCTAAAACAGGGTGAAGGTTAGTTTCCTTGCGGCTGTCTTGCCAGCCCTCAAAATCTATAGGATTTTTTCTGCTATTCCTATACCTCTAACACTTTTTCCATAGCTTGCCATGCCTGGTTGGGATATTTCCAGATATATCTAAGATTCCATGCTTTTTTGAAATTCTTTAATAAATGTCTGATTTACCTGATCGCTTAGAGGATGTATAGCTCATAAAGGAAAGTTTTTGATACAGATTATCCGTTTTCGAGGTGCCTTTTATCGGCGAACTTTTGCTTTCTTGGTGTTTACGTACCTGTGTTTCCAGTAATGTAAGTTAGAAGAAAGGCATCAAAAAAAAAGCTCTTTCTTCCCTGACCTAACATCATCTTTCATGTGGACTCTTTCCGGTATTCTTCCACGCCAGTCTATCTATCCTTGTCTAAAGAGTCTACCTTATACTACCTTCTAGTATTAAGTGCTGAGTGCTTTTATATCGAGCCAGCATCTACAATTGCAGTGAAAAGGTAAGCCCTTCCAGCTGCTCTAAGAGAGTAAATCGCTCTATCAGTCCTTCTATGTTCCAGTGAGAATTTACATAAATTTCTATTTATAGGTCCATTGATTGACTCTTTCCTCAGCAGATGAGTGGCCGTATTCTACCGACACCTCTTACGGCTAGTGCGCTAGTTGAAAAGGGGTGTATCGATAGAAAGTCTTGAATCAATAATCCCTCAAAGGTCATTGCTAGTACGTTGAATGCATGCTATACCTTAGGCCTCAATTAGCAGTCGTAAGGCCGACATCTATTCATTATCTAGGAATTTCTCTTGCTTTGCTGTCCTCTGCTCTAATAGTCGAAAGGAATCTTCCTTCCAAGACATCATACTTTACACACTCTTCCTTATTCCCATAGGGACCGATTGCAACAAGTTCTCGCAACTCGTTAAATTCTTCCTAAAGTCTATCACATTTCGAGTGTACCGCGTCGTGCAATGCTTTCTCACTCGTTAAATCTTGTTTTGTTAATAAGAGCACAGGGGGATGAATGAAATAGGATTACCCGAATTTTCATTGTCAGGTTCAAAGTCTTACGATATTCACTCTTAGATTCACGGAGTATAACGAAAATAGCTGAAGTAACCTTCCCTTCCGTATTTGATTTGGATAGGTATCGTGTACGTAAAGTAAAAAGAAAGAATTCCTTCCTTCAACCTTTTTTTTTCGTGGTATGTAGGAGAAGGATCTGATTCTTTCTTCAACGGCAGATGGAGAGGTGGGAATCGACCATTACTGGCAGTAAAGGCAAGGCACTCTCGGAGTCAATCAGTCAGGGAGGGAATGAAAGACTTAAGAGCCTTCTTATCCTAAGCTTCTCTTAGGGATTAACCCACCCGTCGTACAAGGAAGGGATTCAAACCTTGGCAAGCTGGCTTGTCTTCGATTGGCCCGGTTGTCATTCTTTTTTCTCCTTGCTAGTTACTTAGAAAAGGAAGGTTCAGTAAAGATAGGTCCTTCCCCTAGCTAAGTCATATTCTATCTATAGGAAGACTAAGAACAACCATACTAAAAAAGTAAATTGACTAAGAAGAAAGTCGGGCTTGCTATCTAGACTGACTGCAGCATAAAAGGGGGATTTTATTATTTCTCCTTAATTAACCTTCCTGTACCGTAAAGCTATTATGACTAGGTTAATAGAAGAGGATCTCATACCATACATACCATACTAACGGAAGGAAGGATCGACTCTTATCTGGTAGCATCCTTTTTCGTATTTTTTCTTTCTATTAAAGAAGGTTTCGTTTAACCCCACTAAGGACTAAGGGCTAATACATCCCCCCTGGAGCAGGACGCCAGATAGAATTACCGAGTAGTCAAAAGTCAAAATACTGAAAGGAAAGGTGGAACCATCCCCTGGGATGTTTTTGATCCCCCGAAAAAGCCCCTATTCCGCTCCTTTTTTCTTTATTGTTACAATTAGGATCCTTTTTCTATAGCGATACGAATGAATACAGTTGAGGCCGTGCTCATTACGCTCCATTGAAGAAAATCCCTATAATAGATTTATTTTCTTGGGATGGTCGTGGGAGCCCTATCGTTAGAAAGACAAGTTCTCAAGTGCAGGGATAGCAGAGCAGCTAAGCCAAACTAGCCAGTGGAAGTCATAAGTGTGGAGCGCGTTGGAATTATTTTTGATATCCTTCCTTCTGTAGTAAAAACCATCGCATCGATCATAGTATTTGAATCCTCTCCTCTGCCAGTTACTTCGTGTAAAAGCAATTTATCTCCCTATTTTTACAGAAAGTGTGATAAAGGGAACCTCGCCTCCTTCTGTATTGGATTCCATATGCTTTTTAGCTTAGGTATTTACTTTCCTGGTTGGATGGATGAGGTCAATGTAACTACCATTCATTTTAATTGAATAGCAGGTATATCCTTTCCGTATGCTTCAAAGAAGTGCATGGAGGGAATTCCAAAATAAAGAAAACAGGCTCCCGGACGGCTAGCCGCTACAAGGAAAGGATATAATAGACTAAGACTATATAAGGAGAATAATTATCTGCAAAAAGGCCTTCCTTCAAGTATGACAAAAGGATTACAAAAGTGCTTAGTTCTTGATTGGATCACTGAACTTGGTTCACTGAGGAATAAATCAAATTCAGAATCTGCTTACTCATGGAAAGTAAGTTTCCATGCCATTATTCTAATTATAGCTCCCGGAAATCCCCGAATCCAAGATCAAGGCTGAATGGAATGAATTGGAAAGCGGAAACAAAAGAAAGGGAGAAGAGGAGGCACTCGTTGGTCTCAATCCTTTTTCGGCCTAATTCAAGAACTCAAAGTTTAGTAAAGCTAGCACCCGCTTTAACGTAAACAAAGAAATTTCCCCCCGAAAGGCCAATGCTTTAACTGATTGAGAAAGGAGCTTAACCCCGCGTACAATTAATTAGTTAGCGGTGAAGAAGAATGGACAAGTTTGTGTTTGCATAGATTTTCGAGACCTTAACATTAACAAGGCTGACTTTGAATCTAACTTTCCACTGTCACACTATGATATCCTCGTGGATAAGACCGTTGGCCACGACATTCATGGACGCTTTTCGCTTTCTCCGGATATAAGCAGATGAAGCTTGCTAAAAAAGAAAAAATCATTCACTAGACCATGGGGGAACCTACTGAGACCTTGTCATGCCATTAGGACTTCAAAATGCTGGACATATCAAAGGAAAAAAATCTTTCCATGATATGCTGCATGGAGGTATACGACATCCTTGTGAAATCCAAGACAGGGGCACCATGAAGCCCTTGAGTCCTCGAAAGAGCCCTAAAATACAAGCTCAAGATGAATCCAAAGAAATGCGTTTTCGGTATATCTGCCGGAATGCTCCTCGGCTTTATTGTCAGGGGGATAGAAGTTGGTCTGTCCAAGGTGCGTGCTATACTCTTTATGCCTCCGCCCTCAAAGAGGGATCGAGGTCTCATTGGCAGACCTGATTAACTGCAAATGTAATATTAGGACGAGTGAATGTGAGGTACTACAAGGCTCCAACTAAACTTCTGTATCGTTCAGGATTTTTTTTTCTTTCTCTCCACAGAAACTTTGTTGCTGGATGCCAATTGGTGTAGGAGCTGGGACTTTTGTACTTTTGAAGACGGACCTTCAGAAATGGGTTGACTTTGGTGAGCTAGAATAGATTCTATAGCGTCCCGCGGTTCCAAGTCTTGAGTTGAGCCCTGCATACTTAATCAGACTTTCTCAAAATCGAAGCACATGGGTTAGGAGTAGTAAAGGAAGGATCTGAGCATCCACTCTTAAGGCGCACCTACTCTATCTAGCTCGAGGTTGTTATCAGGGCTCAGATTCTTCTTACTTCCTCTATTATTCAAAGATCACTGGTCTATCCAAGATCTAGAACGAACAAGAATTTCCTTGGCTGAGGGCTCGAAGGCTGGAGCGATGCTTTCTTAGTTTACTTACGATTCAAATGGGCATGAAAGATGGAAGGGCCGGCATATGCTTTTTATGTAATCTAGGTTTCAGGGGCCTTCACCTGTATTCGGTTCGGGCTAAGAATCAGCCTTTTTCCCGTCTAGTGATAAGTGAGCTACGCTTAGTAAACTACTTTCCAGAACTGGGATAAGATCCAAAAGTCTTTTGGGAATCGGCTGTGAACTTATACTTGGAATTCCCCTCTTTCGAGGTCGGTCCTTTCAATCCACTACTTGTGGACTTACCGACTTATCCTCTCTTACCAACCGGTGTACCAAAGAAGGCCTCAACCACCGAGGAACTGTGAGCAACTCACTCCCTAAAGGCTGATTCTTCTATTCCAATTTAGGAAGTCTGATTCAAACTGCAATTGCCCGAGGAAATGGAAACTTTGCTTTAGAGCTTGAGATTTTTAAGGAAGGAAGATTGTGAGAAAAAGTTGATCTCTTTGGATATTGGGGGGCTTTTCCTGAAAACGTAATTAAGCCTCACGTCTTGCCGCATGGATACGCATACTCTCGTATGGACCTATCCTTGAGCGATAGGATTCTATTCGACTTCTCATGAAAGAATGAAAGCCCACCGCCACCAACAAAGGAATTTTCGGGTTAATATAGGACTTTGCCCTAGCTGGCGTGAGGAAAGTGATCCCGAAACCGACAAGCAATATCTTCTCTCTTCTGACCCTAGTCTACTTTTTGGGGGAGATTTTTTATAGCTAGCGTTTAGAAATCGAAAGGCTTCATCGATCGAGACTCAAACGATCACATATAGATAGTAGATAGGGGCGAGCTGTGCAACTTCTTGGAAGAAAGCAACCTTTCGCGCAGCTGACACACTCCTCCGCTCACTCCTAAGTTATATAAAGAAAAATAAGACAAGTGCTTCAGGTTAGGGGAAAGTGACTCGAAATGTACATCTATATATGTAATGTATATAAGGAAGGGGCGAAGAGGCGTCAATCGGGAAGCGGCAGCAAGACTGACTTCGCCTAATGTAGGTTCTACTGACTTATGCGGCTAAGATGAGATAACGAGTTTCAGCGGTTAGCGAATCCCATCCTCAGCTAAACCCGGGATTCTTTCGCCGATTACAAGAAAGCCTTGCCAGCTTCTAATTTGCTTTGGCATTCTAACCGTAGGCTCGACATCCTATACCTTCTATCCTACGTCTTATCACTCGGAATCGCTAGTAAATTTCCGATCCATGGGATGAATAGGGCTTCCAAGGATCGCATTCTCTCTGTCCTAGCTCTCTGCTGTATAAGGGTGGAAGATAAAAGCGATGGAAATTGCCTTCCTTTACTTATTATCCTTTTAGAGGGTTATCACGATGTCTGTCTCTATGCCCGAAGGTCGAAGCAAAGGACTAAACTAAAGAGGGTGAAGGGAAAGAGTCCCCGCCTTATAACCTAGAATTTGTTGGTGAGTGCCCTTACAATGTACCTAGGTTGGCTCACACCTTCGATTCGATTTTGAGTTTAACTAGAAGTGGACTTCTCGAAACTAGAACGCCTTCTTCTCGCGCCCTACCTTGCTACTTGCATATTCATATATGAAATAAGCCTTCATGCTGTCGTAGATGATTTGTATAGGGTGATGATCGAGTATAGGGGGAGGAGTACTCACACTCACAGGCAGGGCCTATCTTCGCGTAAAGGCTAAAAACGGCTAAAGCTAACCTTGCTACTATCACTCTCTTTTCTATCCTTTATCCTATGGACTATTTACACGCCAACTACAAGCTGACCCGCCTGACTTTCTTTAGAGCTGTACTACGATCTTAGATAAGGTTATCAAACTCTCCTACTAACTTGCTTACTGCTTCTAAGGGGATGAGTAGGAGGTAATCTCTAAAAAGAAAGAAGAGCTCCCTCGGTTGAAGAGCAGGAAAGACTGCTTCACTGAATGCCCTACCGCTATTACTTAACTTTCTCATTTGCCTTTCTGTTAAGAATCTGTAAAGAGTAAGAGGTTGTCTATAATAAAGAATCAAAAAAGCTACTACAACGAAACTACTTTAGTTAATTATATACTCATACAAAGTACAAAGCAAAGTATGTAACTCGCTTGGCAAGCTACCTCACTGTCCTGTTGAATAGAACTTTCCCACTAACACAAGCAAAAACTCTTTTTTTATATGAAAACATAAGAAATATCAACAACGATATGAGAGAAATGAGATTGAATCCTCCTGCTGTATTGCATAATACGAAAGAATTTTCCTCCATTGCCTAATGGAGAACCAATGATTAATTATGATCTTACCTATTCAAACTTTTGCCCAGAAATTCTTGCTAGGGTAAATGAAATATGCATAGGTTTTTAGTCCTCCTTATTACCTGGCTTATTACCTGGGATGCCTTGCGTCTATGAGTTAATCATTATAATGAATTACGTGATCTATCTATTTACTGATACTGTGGATAAAAACGTATATCAATCCTCGCACTCGTCCTTCTTTCTATTTTCAAGTTCTAGTCTTTCATCTAAGAACAGCCAGCTTAAGCTAGTGCTTTTCTCATTTTAAAAAGTTCCTCTTAGCATGCCATTATTTATCCTACACAAACAAAGATTCGTATATATTAAATGGCAATTGAATTAACGAACATCTTTTTTCCTATTTTTAGAGTCCTGATATAGTAAAAACAACAAAGTACCAGATCAGACGCGAAAACTAATCTGTCTTGAGGACACGCGATTGGTAGAGTATTTAAGAGTAGCATCATCCCGTCTTGCGACGGTCCGATACGAAAAGCCAGCGATGCTCCTGCAGGTAACTCTTGATTTTGACATAGAAATTATGAAATTAGAAAGCTATGTTGAATGAACACAAGGCCGGACCTTTGCTCAAAGCACTTTCCTAATGAATAATGAATAACCAACTGGAGCGGAGCGATTGACCATGTGGGTGGCTTTAAGCCCTCCTGATCGCTCTTTAACTTTCAAACTTTAATCGCTTATTCCTCTCACAACAAAAATGCTGTTTGATTTGAAAGAACATTATTAAAATGAAGAAGATAAGCACTCCGCTATATATTTGATAAATAGGGTAAAGGAGTAACCTTATAGAGAGTAGTAGATAGTAGGTATTGTAACCTTGATAGGACAGATCTATCGATATTCTATGCTTGAATAGGTGCATATCTTTCTCGAGTAGATGCTTTCATAGTAATGGAAAAGCTTGGAGTAAAGGAAGAGTCCGATAAAGGAGTGAGTTAAGATAGCCATAGCTATAGTCAAAGTGGATAGATGCCTATAAAACCACTAGGAGAAGTAAGAGTATCGGATGATGGGTCCGGTCCAATTCTATAAGCTGGGGAAGAGCCCTAACTAGGAGGCTTCTAGCTTACCATCTATAGTAGGCCTCGAAACCTTTCCATATTCTTCTACTCCAGGTTCAATACCATCATAAAGGGGAGCCTGAAGTAGGAGTCCCGGAAGAGGAATCAACAACGGAAGGTGAAAGCGGCTGATGGCATCGAAGAAGGCAATGAAATAGGTGCAGAAAGCAGGCCATCTGAAGGAGGAGTACCAGTGGATAGAGAAGGCAATTCCAGTTCCACTATAGGATTCTGGGCATGAAGCCTTTACTTTACAAGGGCTGACGAAACTAGGGCAAGAAAATCGCACGTAGGGCCAGATTTCACTTCAAATTGAAGTAATTCCACGAACAGGTTTAGAGTAGTCAATTCAAGACTTATAGTAGGACTTTCTCTACCGGGAGATGGTTTAGCGCGAGTAGTAGGAAGGGGAGGCATCAAGTCAAAGATTTCCCTCTGAAACTCCGTCCAACAAGAGGAAATTCCATAGCTGATTCCTTGCCATCTACAGTAAGAGGACGGAGACAGGTTCTTATGCCAGCCAGAAAGACTTGAAGGGTAACGAATGGTTTAGCAGGAGCTGAATAAGTCTCGGAAGTAGCCCTTGTAAAGGCTTCACCGGTCAGGCATTCACCAGCTGTTCTTTCTTTAGTTGCTGTATCGGAAAGTCCTCTTAATTCAACTGGAAAAGGTTTCTCAGTAGCGGAAGTAACTGAAAAATAGTAGAATAATCCACTCCAGCTGAGCCAAGGCTCACCCTCTCTCCTGCCTCAGGATTGGAATCATAAACTCAAGATTCTTCGGCTGTTCCAGGAGCTGCAGAAAGGGATGCTTTAGCTGTTGAGGCGAAGAAGGGAATTGAGGTAAGGCTGGCATAAGAGAATGGAGTTACTTAGCTAATATTCAAACGTCTATTTATGGGATAACTTCTTGCGCCTTTGGTTGACACCACCTTAGCCTTATAGTCAGTAAGAGAGGGGGGTAACTATTAGATAGGGACGGAGGAAGTTCATGTGAAGAGGTTAGTGGAAGAGATCATGTTTCCGGGGTTGGAGTCACCGAAGTGGACGATAGGCAAGAGAAGACCCAGGAGTGGACCTGACAAGCATAAGATTCATTCAATAGCCAAGCCGGAGAGTCTGCACCACGGAGAAGTAAATAATCAATGATTATGCGTAGGGTCCAGCAGTCACTAATTACCCAAGCAGAAGGACAATGACACTAGCTAACCAACTGAGAGAGTAAAATAGATAGATGAATTACTTGCTAAAGGAAAGGAAAGGAAAGAAGTGGAATCAGACTCAGTTTCAGTTCATCACAGGGATTCGGAAGTAGCAGTTTCAGTAGCCGTATTTGATGATGTTGATGTTTCAAAGTAACTGAAGGAATTTAGCATTGAAGATAAGGACAGAAGAAGATAGGTAGCTTTCCGCCCTAACTAAAACATCTAAATCTTAATAGGATGCAGCTCGTCCCGATCTGTCTCCGGTCGTAACTAAGATAGATCGATTAATCTCCGAGAAGTCCTAAAGCAGAAGTCATCTATTGAGGACAGGACTAGGCAGACGGAGGTCTAGGAGCTTGAATAGCTTACTGAATTAGCTCAGTAAGGCCTACAGCTTCTCTTGAGTCTATAGGAGTTCAGTCGGGAAGATCAGGGCGGATATGCCCCGGAAAGCAAGAAATCCCTAAATCCAGTTAGTTGGAAATCTTCTTTAGGGTAAAAGGCTGGTTTAGCTCAACAATTGATAGATTGCGTTATATTGTCCGCTTCGTTCTATTTGCCGCTAAAAGCATTCTGTCCTGATGGTTTCAAAACCTAAAAAGATGGCAGTTATCACCTGCTGACGAAGTGGTGAGGTTTGCAGAGAATACACTAAAGATCTCCTAGCTTCTAAAAGCAGAAATTCTCACAGGCCTTTATTTCAAAGTTTCTGATTCGATTCCAAGTTTCTTTAGTCCTCAGGATATGATTAAATAGTATGTTACCAGGGGCTGAGCTCAATAGCAACTTACTCAAAGACAAAGACTGCGGCTACTTTAGCCTCAGTATGTTCCTACAGTGAGGATAGGGGAATCCCCGGTGGTAAGGAATCCAAATAGAATCCAAGGGAATACTTGCTGCCGAACTTCTCAGAAGAAGCTGGGCCTGTAGAATGTAGAAAAGAAGACTAACCTTTCGATTTGAGTATTAGAAATGGTTTAGACTGATAAGGAATTTCTTTTGTAACTACCTAATCCCCCTGGAGGGTAAATGGCCTGATCTTTGCTTGAAACTAAGACTAAGGAAATTGCTGAAGCTGCAGTTACAGAGGGGAGAATTGGAATTGAATCCAAGGCTTTGCCTCTAGCTACTATCGGATCATCTTACCTTCTAACTAAGGCAGTTTTCTACTAATGAAATCGATGTTTTCACCTTACTTAACTAGAGAGCAGATGCTGGAGGGGAAGACCGGGCTTTCGCCCCAGGCTTGAGCCTTTAAAGGTATAAGCTGTGATGTGATAGGCACGAAGTCAAGCAACCTATGAGTAAGTACTCCCGGTCTATACCTTGGCTAAAGTATCTTGCCAGGTATGCTAAGCTACATTGGTTTTCTATCCCTAAAGAGAATAGGCATCTTATTACGGATAAAACTACGTTTAAGAAAGAATGATCATATGATGTCCAGAAAACGCATTAGAAAGCTCTATAGAGGTACGCAGTTACTCCACCGATAGGGGGATTGCGAAAACTTAATTACGATAGCTCAAGTTCAGTGAGCTTTAGGTATTGGTATTGAGAAGAAGATTTTCTTTTGTCCCGAAGTAATTCTCCATTCCAATTTGGAATAGCAAGCGTAAGCGCAGGAGTTTTCTTGCTCTCGCTATCGTACCTCAGCCTTTCCCCAAGCACTAACTAAGCCTTCATCCTCTCCTGCTTGCTTTAGTGCTTTACTGTAACAAGGGAATCCACGCATCAAAGCCCCTTTTCCCCGCAGTGGTATGGAGTAGGAGTAGGACGTAGCACTAGGCTAAGGCAAGCTTAGAACTGATTGACCTGTAACAAACTGTATTACTTGTAACCGGAAAAGGCCCCCATTAATAGTTCATCCCTTTTCTTTCTCGAGGGGCGTAGATAAGAGCCAAGAAGTGAGTGGCGGATGCTTGAACATAGGCAGATGTGGGACACAGAAAGAATAGATTCAGGTACTCCGGAGTCAAGAGATTCTTCTCCCTAAGTAGCATTCTTGTAAGTACAGAAGGAATTCTCCTGTCTCTGAAAAGATAGAGCTAAAAGCAATCTCTGGTATAGATATTTATATACCAGAGAAGAGACCGAAAAAGGATTCATAAGTAGTTGTTAATGCAGTTGAAGTTACCAAAGGGGTCGGTATCAATTTATGCCGAATTGCTCCACCTATAGTTCCTCGAACCGCATTTTCTAAACGAACCAGAGCCAATCCAAATTGATCTTGCAAAAGATCTGCTACAGAACGTTTATTTTTCAAAATTCTTACTAAATCAAATGACTGCACCAAACTAAAAGAAAGTAGTTTTCTCTTCCCTTAGAAGTAAGCCATAACTCTTAACGATGCAAGGAATAGCTATCGTTTTGTTCCCAAGTCCAAGCACGGGATGAGACTTACCAACTGATCCTAGTGGCTCTGGGTCAGGTCACGAACGGATAAGGTAAGAATTCATTAGCAGAAAGAGGTCTACCACTATAAACTAAACCAATGGAGCTACTTTGAAATTCAAACCTATCAAACGGCAAGAACAATTCCTGTTGTAAGAAGTTAGGCTGACCTGGATGAAAGCGCAAAATAATACCCATTTCATTTGATTGATGCTTTTTTAAAGCAATTAAATGCTTTGGGAATTCTATAAAAAGAAAATGAATCTGATAAATATATGGATTACAGAAAGAATGTCTCAATTTACGAAATAGATTTATAACTTTAACATGATAAGGCTGTATTTTAGTATTATTAGAAGAAGACGAAAGGGTAAGTTTATCCTGGGAATCTGTCAGTTTATCCTGCAAAGTTTGATCATCGAAGTCTTTACATAGAGAGAAGATCTGTTGTTTTTCAATCTCAGATAAATATTTCCACTTTGAATTTAGATTATCTATTCATTAGAGATACCCTATCATAATATGAAAATTGGTATCTACACAAATTGGACGGTCATTTGTATGGTTTCTTATCTTTCTGGATGAAAGGGTACATAAAATAAAATAATATATAATATATTATTTTTTGCTTTTTGTGGGACTCTTGTCATGTATATGAGTATCACCACCTCCAGCCATACCATGATTTATACACTCTCCAGCTTCCTATAAAGGAAAAACACTAATTCATTCTATATGTGTTCGACAGAGGGATATCTCAATAACCAGAATCACTCTAGATTACCAACTTATGTATACTGACCTACATAAAGTTGACCTCATAGCGGAGGCTTTTGTGGAAAGTTTTAGAGGTGTGTAAGCATGGGTCAGGTATTACCCTATAGAGTCAATTAATAGATTAACTACTTTTACAAGTGAACTGGACAACTAAGGTGGATTAATAACATAAAACTATGAAATAATGGATGTTTTACTTGATGTGGTCGGATTGAGAAAGCAAGAAGATAAGGTGTGTAGCCGGTATAACCATGGGCGTCCGATCTGATATCTCACTTCACGCTTCCAAGCAAGCCCACTCCGCCCAATATCAAGCAAACGTCATGTCCAAGCCGATCTCTAAAGTAGGTCCAGGCCCAGAAAAGCAGTCCATGGTTGGTATCCAAGGAATGGATGCGAGGGTGGGTTCCTCAGTAAGCCTGGTCAAGTCCAGCTCATCAACAACATCTTCTTCCTCCCTCTCGGTCGTTCCCACAGGTAACCCTAACACAGCGCCATCTCATGGAAAACAACCAGCTCCATTTTCAGAATCCTCCCCTTCCTTCCCCATTTCTTTTACTGGTTTATGGAAAAAGGAAACCATAAATGCAGGTTCTTTTTATATATAACCGTTGATGTTGTTGGCAATTAAATGATGTTTCTTACATCTGAGGTATCCTAAATGCGAGCTAGATATGCTGACTGATTTCTGGTCTGTCTCATGATCACTATTCAGAGGAAGGAGATCAAAATGAAAATTTTGCTCATAATGTCACGATATTGCAAAATTATAGCTCAGGAAAGAGCACGTAACTAAACTTATCCAGAAAGCGTAAGGACAACATTAAGTCCATACTAAGTGTGGAAGGTGAGTGTTGAGCTGGCCGGATCTGTAAGACGTCATCCCGGAGAAGGAGGTTTCTTTCTTTTTAGGAGGAGAGAGAGAGAAAAAAAGGGCCTGTAGAGAGGAATAGTGTAGAGGGAGTAGTGGGTGTACTGGCTTGGGGTAGGAAAGGACTATGCTGTCGAGTGACGATTGGCCGAAACCATCAAGGGTACAAATAAGCCAGTTAAAGACGAGTAGGCAGGGCGTTAGGCTAGTGCCAGTGGGGTACGTAAACGAGGACAGATCACATGGTTTGGTCAGTTTTGAGCTGTCGAGTGACGATTGCTCTATCTCTTTAGAAAGGGGAGTACTCTCTGACGGATTCGCTCTATTTCCTATTCTTTGATCGGGATTAAGCCGCGTGGCGATACCCTTAGGACTATTCTGGGCTTCGTACTCAACGGGGAAAGGACAATTATTCAGCAAAAGGGATTCCATATTCATTCAAAGCCTGAACCATGTTACGGAACCAAGACAAGAATTCTTACTAAGGCCTCCAACGCCTATAAATAGAAGCTTCTTTCTCTATTTGGCAAAGCAAAGGGAGATGGATCCAGCTACCGTATCAAGACTTTATCAAATAGAGATAGCAATACAACGCGTGGCGAACGCAAAGCTCCAGCAGGAGCAACTTCTGGCTCTCTTCTGGGAGCACATGCCTCCCATAGATCCTGAAGAAAGAAGGATGCTAGCAATTCAGGATAGCATTCGTGAGCTTGATGAAAGGCATTTTATGAAGAAAGGGATGCGCTCATTGTGCAGGGGGCCCAGAACAACCGTAGGGGAAATGGAAACTAGAAGATCTATAAGATTCAAATAAGTAGTCCTGCATGGCTTTCTTTGTTATCTTTCATCTTGTTCTATGTCTTTTGTTCACTTAATATGTTTTTAGTTAACTTTCTAATGTTGTGTTTAGTAGTTTGTCTATGTGTGCGCAAGCTTCCTATTGGATGTACTTCCCATGTATGTAACGGCTGGCTATTAATGAATAAAAAGTTCTCGTCTGCTTGGGCTTCCATGCCTCGCAGACTTTGTTGATAAATTCCCTTTTCTTTTTTTTTCAAGCTATCGATTTCACTCTTTGCTAGAAGCTCTCTTTCTAGCCAAGTGAGTGGATTAATCGCGTAATACTAATCTTAGCATACCAAGCCCTGAGCTACTTAATCGATCCAGGCGAGAACCGAGCTAACCTTATCGCACCGAGTCAGTACCAACAAACCAACATGAATGAATACAAGCACAAACACAAGCACGCTTATAGGGAAAGAATGTTATCCGCGCTTTCCACGTGCTGTTCATTCATTCTCTAGATAACACTAGAGTGTGAAAAGCTACTTATCCATGGGTAGAGGCGGCTCGATAACTAAGATTGATAATACCCGAGTCAAAACCCATATATCATCAGCAAGCTACTCCCAACCATCGAGAGTGGGAGATTCAAAGCACAGGCTGGTGGCCCTTATGGTAAGTAATTTCACTGGGTAGAGACACCTTACTATAGGGATAGGACGGTAAGATAATACTTGACTTATATATTAATAGACAACAAAGCGGGCATGTTACGACTTTACTTACTATAAACAAGATACGACTTTACTAGAAAGCAGGGATGATACGATTGGACGATTAATATAAGAAAGAAAATAAATAGAAGATATCAAGACATGATACACCCGGAATAGATACACAAATATATACCTTACCACTACCCAAAATAGAGAATAACCCGTATGAATACACGGAATTGGACAAAGAACAATGATCAATTTGAAAACTTGCGGCATCAGATTGACAACTATAGGATATTTGTGCTCTGCCAGGACTTTGACAATTTCTCTTTGGACGATGGACCATCAACGGATGATTCTTCGGAGGATGGAACACCAAATTCACTATCCAAATTACAGGAATGTTTAATAACGTTGTAAGTGCACAAAACACGCTTAATTCTAGCCTCCGACCAGATTGGGCGCTTCCTCTTATCAAGGCTGTAGGAGCTCCCTTTATTGATATTCCATCTTCATATATTGATGAATCTTCTCTTCCAGAGGGGGCATCTGCGCTCGCGCGTGGTCTTTGTTTTGTTTTTCGATTACTACCGGTTCGTTCATTTTAAGAGGGTTCCGCCATGTTTCGAAAATGAACTTGGTTTATTTTATTCCTAATCTGATTTGGCAATTGAATATAGTCGATATGGTCTGCTCGGAGACACCGTTGATTTAAATAAAGTCTTAATAGAAGTAATTACTCATACATTGGTCTTGTTCTGGTCTGCTTAGGAGTTGGTTGTACTGTCTGGTACGGCCAATAAAATACACATGATGTGAAGCCGACGTTCCCTCGGCAGTTATGAGTTGAGTATGGATCACATACCTTCTTTTTATCCCTTCAAAAAGCTAACATTTCTGGAAACTCACGACATTTCAGCTGAGTCCACCTTTGCTAATGATTTGCTCAGATACCGATCGCGTCAAGCGGCCCTTTGGCGGTTGGTTTAGGGGTGATGATAGCTTGATTTCTTGCTACTGGTGTCTTACCGACACTCATTTAATAAGAACAAGATAAAGAAAATGGATATTCGATTGTATAGGATTAGACCTTTCTCAAGTTTTGATAGTTCCCTTATGCAGCTATCCAGGGAAATGGACGATGTGTATGAAATGGTGTGCAAAAAGTCGAATTAGAAAGTATCCTTCATATTCAACATAAATTATTTAACAACTATTACGTTCTAAAACCACTACGAATGCTAAATATTAATATATTGGATGTGCAATCCGTTTTTAAGAAGATAGCCGAGGATTATCCCGATATCTCGATTGAACGAGTCAATATGGGTTCTGCCCCATTATTGTGCCTTCCGATCATCGTTGATCTTCCTGGCTTTATCAGCAATGTTATTGCGCCTTACTCATTCGTATGATGGTGTATTTCGATTGGATTATGGACTGATTTATGAGAGTATCAAGCTAATGAGAAAGGTTGATAGGGAACTTGACTTAAGTGAATCATTAACCATCGTAGTCTTATTTTCAATAGGGTATCGAGTTTAGTTGGGGAAGGTACAGGAGTTTCTAAACTTATGATTCTAGATATAGAAAGAATTGATGCTAGTGGTAATTCTAAGAAGAAAATAGACAAGGTGGGGTTGCCTCCTGCGGGCGAACTAAAAAGGGTATTATTCGACATTGTATTAAAGGTCGACAGGAATTTAGAACTTCCCGGTGTTTCCGCGGGGATGTACTTTTTTTTGAAACTCAGTATGTGCAATATTTAAACTTAAACGAGAATGCACTACGAGATCTATTGAAAGAACTAAATCTGCCGGGGTGCGTGTGTTCTTTCGAGCGGGAATTTCTGTTTCCTCAAAAGATGGCTGTTTTGAGCACAGCCGGTGACCTATATGATTTTCTTCTTTTTTATCTGAAATAACGCCCACGTACTAATTCCAGAAAAAGCATAAGCTTAGATAGAAATCATACTTATACTGGAACCAGGTGTGGCGCTTAGACTCTATATTGTATCGGACTGGTCGAAACGGTTGAGCCAGGTGCAAGGGAGGCAAGGATGGGCCCTTGTTTTTTGAATGCCTTTAAAGTAAAGAAAGCCCGAGAGTCAGGCTTTTCTTTCTTGATGGAAGAAGGCTCATCGATCAGTCTTAGCTATGGTTCCATTTCTTTATTCAGTCAGCCAGGCAGAAGTGGAAAAGAAAATAGATAGAATATTCGCCTTTTGGTTAACTGGGTGCATCCAACATGCTGAAGTTTTAGACTTTGCAAACCTCGATAATCTTTGAATGATCACTCTTTAGAAAAGACTCCCACTCCTAAACACCAAACTAGGCGGCAGTAGCTACGGAAAGCAGGAAAAGAAAGATCAAGTGCAGCTAGTCTCAATTCCAGCAACGGTTATCAACCTAAAACGAATCTTCTTACTGGAAGGAGTAGGTTTATGATTTCCTAAATATCTCTTCTAGGGAGCGATGGAAACCTTGGGTAAGGGTTCCGAGCGCTTAAGGAAGTACTAAAGCTGTAGCTAGTAGCTTCTTTCCTTTATTGGAAGAGTGTAATAAAGAAGTATGGTAGGTATGCCCTAAAGTAGTATTCTACAGTTTACCTTTTTCCTTTCTTTCTTTTGCTTCTCCTTTACTCTCTATTCCTTTTCCTTTATTTACCCCTTTCTTGTACGAGATACCCACCCCTAGGAGTGCATTCGTTTCTAGTAGGGATGGTTAAAGTGGTAAGACTTTCCTAGTTTGAGGTTGGCACTATATGAGATGCAATTTGTTCAATTTCAACTGGTCGCTCCGAAGGGAAATCGAGTAGATAGATTTTTCATCTATATAAAACGCAAAAAGTGAAATTCAAAGATTGAAAGGAATTGATAACTTTCGCTACTAGGCCGCTTGAAGCATCAGAAAGAAACTTGAGTTGATACCAATTCTTCGCTTCAGTGAAGACTCTTTCAAGTGTTCCTGCTGAAGGTTCAATATAGAGGCAAACGTCATGTTTGGAACTCAGTGTTGATGAATAAGAAGATGTCTGATTTCATTTCAATTGAAACCATGAGTCATAATACACTTTCTAATGCTCTTGAAAAATTTCCTGATTCTGCGAAAAGCTCTAGTTCTCTATCCCGGTTCAATAGGCTCTCCCGCCCTTCCTACTGCTTATGGGAGTGGGATCGATTCCACATATTTCAGGAGATGGAAAGCTAGCCTTTGTTCGAATATCCCTTCTTTTGTGGATCTCCTTAGTCTTCATAAGAATGCTCTGCTTCTGCGCTTCTTCAGACTTTTGCTAGCTAAGCGAGCCCTTCCCCTTCTTGGGAGACCTGACGATCCCTGCCCTGCGTGTTCCATTCTGGGGTGTTCTTTTTCTTCTCAGACGAGATTGAATAAATCTTGTAGTTTGCATTGACTAGTAGAATTGAGTAGTTGGCAGCTAACGAACGAGCATGGTAGCTAAGGGACAATCGATATGTAAACTTCATAACCTTATAGTCTAGTCTTCTTACTAGTATAGTCTCTTTCTTGGTCATCCCTAAAGAAAAGGGCACAAAACCAAAACAAGCACGCTTTCTGCTTTCCCGGTTTGATCAGGTGGCAGCTGTCGGGGTACTGGTAACTAGCTTTGGTGCCTCTCTCTTCTTCTCTAACGGCTGTCGGCCTGCGTGGTCTTGAATAGTGGTTCCTCGGTTGCCTGAAGGTCTCTTTGAGGTTTAAAGGGGCTGGCTACAGGCGGTATTCGTCTTTGGCTAAGGAAAAGAAAACCTCAATATAACCGACACTGGTATAGGTTGGTGGCCTTCTCGCCTTTCTAGGCCTCTCCTCTTAATAGGGTGAGTTACACTTATTAGTATGAGCCTGCCCTGCCTGCTCATTAGCTGTAGGCTTGAACCCCTAACCCGTCTATGTCTAAGGCAAGCTTGTTGGTTCTATCGTTAGCGCAGGAGGAAGACGGATTCCTTCTTCTTCTCGTTCGTGCCAGCAAGGAGCAAGAAAACGTATGTGCGGCTAACGCACCACGTGCGTAGCTGCTCGAGCGAAGCGAGAGGAGAAGTCGAACGAACTGGTAATATAATAGAATACATAACGCGCTGGAGATAAATCAACCAGAAATCCTATAGCTCAAGCTCAAGTTCAGTGAAAGAAAGCAGGTATGAAATCATTCTAAGCGAAAGGAGCGGTGGAAGCAGTGGCTAAGCTTCGATAATGTCTAATTTCCTTCTTAATAAGGCCGGCCTACCTTGATATGAAGGTATGAAGTATCTCGACCAGAGGGAGAGGGTATGGAGTTATCTGAATATGCTTTAGCTGTAACAGCGGGAGTAGAAAAGGTTTGGAAAAGGCCGATTCTCAGCCCATGGGTATTCGAATTAGTTGCCCGGTTAGTAAATGTCCCCCCACTCTCCTAGGGTTCAATAAGATCTCCCCGGAAGTAACTGAACTTGAGCTAGGGAAGACTTAATATTCTATTGCAGAGAGGAAAGAAAGGACTTACCACTTGGCCACACTCAGAAGCCGGAGTCTGAGCTAGTAGCTAGCCCCAGGTATAGAACTGGAGTTCTCTATCAGGGAATTCCAGGAGTGAAATAGTATGGTTTGATAGAACCAGGTAGTAGTTGGTCGGAGAAGGAATAGCAAGCAAATACAAAAGGCCATAGGGAGAGTGAGTGATGCTACTAATGAAATAGAATTCTCCCAGGAAAAGTGTAACTAAAGAAAGAATAGACTCTTAGTAGCTTAACTCCTTTATCTGATAGGGCGAGTAATAAAATAGCTGTGGGAAGGTTCGGAATTGAGTTTATTTCCAGCTACGGAGCTCGACCAAACTTCACTCCAACAATCAAACAAACTCCTCTCTCTCGCTTTGCTCGAGCATCGCCTTATTAATCTCGGGGCCTGCAGCAAGAGAATTCCATAGCTCTATAGCTAAAAAGCTAAGAAGCAAGGGAATAGAACTGATAAAAGGAGAAAAAAGCGCATACGCAAAGGAAATCCGAGTTCGAAACAGAAAGGGTCACAAAGGGTAAGAATCCCTATCGTTATCCTCTTGGTTCTTACCATACTCACCCTAACCCTATCCTACGTAATGCTTAAGTTTTCTCATGATCCTATTCAAGTCAAGATTAAAGCTATGCTGAAAGGCAATACGCGCCCTTTTTCTATCGGGAGATCCCCTACCGTAGGCTATGTTAGCGCTAAGCTGCTTTAATAGGTTTCAAAAAATGCAGAAGATGCAGAATAAGTTGCCGAATCTGTTTCAGAAGAATAATCAGCATCAGAAGAATCAGGGTAAGCGGAATCCGTTTCAGAATAATAAGTTTCAGTTGCGGAAGAAGAAGAAGAAGTCAGGTAAGCCGAGGCCGAGCCTTGAGTTTCAGTCTACTTTTCTTCCCCAAGCTATGCTATGATCCTACCGCAAGAAAAAGTCCTGCGTGTCCTAACGCTATAGGCTTGAGCTAACGGACGCGCAGCGCAGCCCTTTTCTTGCTTTTGCACAGGGGGGACTTCCTTATTTGGCCTGGCTTGTACGATGTTAACGTCTGCAGAGCTCTTCTTGCTTCTACTTTGCATTGTCCTTTGGTCGCTGATTTCCTTCCCTTTAGGGAAGAGTATAAGAAGCCTAAACGTATTGACTTGACTTTCCTTTTGGGATGGGGTCCTAGTACCGGCACTACCTTCCTGCCATTACAGTAGTTCTTAGAATCTGTATTGTATTAGCAAGACAAGTCTTCACCTAGCTCCCGAGCGTACTCAAACTCAAATAAGGTCTGGCTTTGCCCAATGATGTGCTTCGGCCTTGTCTACTATATTTGTTTGAAGATAGGTCTGTGAAGGGTCGAGAATACAGCTGTTACCGAGAAAGCAGTACGTCAAGCAAGGAGTCGCCAATAGATAGAAAGAGAGCTTCGACCACTAAACTCTCGATATCGGTCAAATATCTTCAAGCCCAATCGAACAACGCGGGAGAACCCGAAGCCTAAAGCCAAAAAGCAATGATACTTGACCGTGCGAAAGATAGATTCTCTTATCTCGTTCCTGTCTTCCCGTCACTGAGCAGTCCTAGGGAAATAAGAAATGAAATAATTGCTAGGAGCATTTCAAGCTCTCTGTCTGACTACAGTTACACGCACTAGTTCTGTTCAAAAGCTGTAGCTTGCAACTGTATACCAAAGCACTAAGATCTGATAACCTGGGTCCGGAAAGAAGCCTGAACTCTTAACGGCGGGAAGCGAAGGAACCGTAGGGCTTAGCGGGAGTGAGCCTTGGGTCATAATGAATATAGTAGGGCAGAACCATGGGCGATTGCCGCTGTTAGAGTAACTGCTGTTGTAGCCCTGTCCGTCGTTCTCTTATCCGCTTTCATAAGTATGGAAAGGAAAACTTTCCCTTAATAATGAGGGAACTATGGGAAAAAAGTTTCATTGAAATGTGAAATCTGGTCTATGAATACTCGTTATATCGGGAGGGCCCGCTATCTCTCATGGATGTGCCGGGTGGGGGAGGAAAGAGCATAAGGATGAGGAAAAGAAAGAATTCGATGCTTGGAAGTAGTCAGATATCCAGAGTGGGTAGCCAACATTGTACCTGTTCCTAAAAAGGATAGGAAAGTTCGTATGTGCGTGGATTTCAGGGATTTGAATCGGGCAAGTCCCAAAGATGACTTTCCTTTGCCGCACATCGAGACACTCATAGATAATACAGCCAATAATGCGATGTTCTCCTTCATGGATGCTTTCTCCGGCCTGATCAGAATGGCTGCAGAAGACAAGGAAAAGACCACCTTCATAACTCCGTGGGGCACCTTTTGCTACAAGGTTATGCCTTTCGGGTTAAAGCGGGGGCAACTTACCAAAGAGCCATGGTAACTCTATTCCACGATATGATACATAAAGAAATGGAGATGTATGTGGATGATATGATCGTTAAAACAAAGCCAGGGGAACCTTGGAGAAGCTATTCAAAAAGGCTTCGCAAATACAAGCTCCGCTTAAACCCCGCTAAGAGTTTGGGGCATCATCAGGAAAGCTCCAGGGTTCATAGTCAGTGAAAAAAGGCATAGAAATGGATCCTGACAATCAGGAAATACAAGCAAGTCAACTTCCTTTTGTTATATCCCCCGGATCACTCTACTAATTACATAACATATATAATGTATGCTATTTCTTTGTTACTGTGTAAGCTGGTCTGCAACTTTCTTTTTGCTCCAGTGAGCTATTTTCTCTTTCTAAGCCGTCGAAGTCTTCCCGTAGCCCCTATGCTCATATCCCCTAGCCCCAAAGTCCACATAATGATCGGAAAAGGCATGATAAGGCAATCTAGAGCACGAAAGACTTAAATCCTCTGGACATTGGTAGAAGTTGAAATACTAAGGTGTGAAACTTCTTATATTATATAATAACTGGTCTTTCACAGCTTACTATATAGAGTAAGGGAGTACTATGCATTATTCCCGGGCTTAGTGATATCTCCTAATTCAGTCTATGAAAGCGCCTAAGCCTAACATAGTCTAGGGCTAGCGCTAAACTAGCCGGCCTGAAACGGAATCCCTACGTACAGTAGCTCAACACTCGTTGGTGCTCCGTAAGGTCCAAAGTCTTATGTTTGACGGACTAAGAATCCATGCTTTGAAGTTCCACCAACAATCCTAGGATATCCTAATGAGATAAACGAAGTTCTCACACGAGGTTTAATCCTTCTTGTCATATTTGATTATGAGATCAAAGACTTTAGTTGTCCAAAACGGATAAGATCAGGGTAACGATCGAACTACAGTAGGTCCATCAAACCAGGATTGGATTGAGGCATCCGGATCAGCGGATTTCTTAGCATACCACGCCACTTGGCGTAGCAATGCTTGGACCCACCGTCTAAGAATAGACCACTCCAGGAAGTCAACGGCCCCGGGGCCTAAATGGACTTAGAGTACTCCCCTCGCTGCTTCGCTCACCCGCGAGTTACGAAAACTTCCTTCTGCCCTTTCTTTCTATTCATAGGGGCATGAGCTACTCTCTTTGCTTTGAAAGCTGTTCCCAGTTTCTGGTCAAATGAAAAAGAGTCAGGAGCGTAGGTAAGAGGTAAGGCTCCCCCGATCGACCCTAACTCTCATTCTAAAGAATTCTGGAGCTAAAGGAGCTTTTAAGCCGCCCTTCAAGTTTACATGCTGATCCCTCTATGATGGCATTCTTCTTCCTCTCCGACTTGACGATATTATTCTTTCAGAAGCTAGTGATTAGCTGAGGCTGACAGTATCGTATCTCGGCAAAACTCCACTACTTAAGATTGTCGAATCGAATCTACCTTCTATGACCTAGCTTCTGTTATTTGAACCAGTTACGTCGATTGCTGAACCTGACTTGACTTTGACGCGTTGGCTCTGGCTTGTCCCTATATTTGAATTAATCGGAAGATTGCGCTCAAGAGGAAGAACTCAACTCTTTGCAAAGCAAGGGGCATCGCTCTAATCACTTATGTAATAACCTTCCTTTTGAATGCCTCGCTTCGCTAGTTAGAGTTTTGCTCTTCCTGAGCTGCTTGCGTGCGCCTAGAACTGTGTTGACGGAGCTACTTCTGGCTGTGTGCCTGGTGCCCACCAAAGCACAGACTCTACGAACCCACTACTGGACTATTATACGGGTTGGTTCCTAATACGCGAAGGATTCAAACTCTATTTATGTAATTCTTTCAATCATTTATAGGAGATTTGAAAGCCAGGAGTGGGAACGCAGCAAAGTCATCCTTTATTTTGATTCCTAAAAATAGGAAAATCATAGTTTGCCTCGGTTGTCTACATAAGTTGCTAGATTGGGCAGGCAGAATAAATATTAGTCCCATCGTGCTATCATATTTCAAAAAATTACTATAAATCATGAAAAGGCTTCCACTTTTTTGTATTTGTGTTCTTGATCGACCTGAAGCGTGATTTTCCATATCTTGAAGATTTTCGCATTCGATTCACGGGGAGATTCATCCTGTGCTGTGCCTTCGAGTGCTGAGAAGTGGATTCAAACTACGGATACGCTGCCCTACTAATAGAAGGGGCGGAGACCAGAAACCTGTTTAACAGCACACAAGCTATATCTTCACGTCCATAAGAACCAACGAAAACAGTGAGATCATCCCGTCATCTTTGAAGCTCGGAAATAACCTTTAGCCTCTCCCCGGTTCTATGTACCAGCCCCCTCGAATCAACACATTGGAAGTCTTGCGGGGAAGTGACACTTCATAGGGGTATAGTGTTGAAGCTGCCTATCGATGAAGAAAGAGCCATCGCAGTTACTTTAACGGTAAAAGGATGTCGGGCGCAGATGCCATCGAATGGGCTCTTTGCCACAGAATGTGATGTCATAAAAATTGACTCGATCTGTTTTCCAGTTCAGAATCCGATGTTCGGAAAAGAAACCTAGGTCAAGGCAGTAGCACGGTACGGGATCAGTCCCTTGTTCTCAGTGCTTAGTGTGAAATGACTTAGTCAAGAGATCGATAGCCGGGCGTTAAGCAGGAAGAAAGTGGATACTACTTTTATGGTCAAAAGAAGATGGATAATCTCTATTGTAAAGGTGATGGGATTCCCTCCCTCCAACCGTGGGAAGTACCCGTTCGTGCATCTTGCCTAAGGCCGTTAATCGAAAGATCTTTGTTAGCTTCTAACTCAATTAAATCAACTCATATCGATCGTCGGATGGTCTCCTTCCTTCTCTCATCTTCTTTCTTTCTGGTAGTTGCTTCACCGATCTGAAAGATAATTTGTGATTTCGATAGGAAGGATCCGACTTCTACAGCTAGAGGGCCGGTCTAGCGGAAAGCGAGAAGCTCGCAAGAGCTAAATCACGATCTCCAAGCCTTTCTCGTAAAGGGCAATTGCTATCATTCCTCCCCTTCGTTAGGTCTATTGCTAACGTCGCGAGCAGCAGATAAGAGCTAACTCTATAATTAAAGACTAGGAGTTTGACCATTTTCTAAGGGTTACTATGAATATAACGCTAACGCGAGCTAACGCATAAATTTCCTTTCCAACAGGACTAGTGGCTAACCAATTTACTGCATTTCCTGTCCTAAGACTAAGTCCTAAACTTCGCTTAGGAATAGAAAGGCATTTTATAGAAAGGGATGCTTATCTATAGAGCTGTATGAAGCAGGAGAAGATGCAGTTACACCCTCTCGTGAAAGCCTCTAGTGAGAAAGCCTGTTACATTTCGATTGATAGTTAGATTGACTTCTTATTCCTCTTCTTTCCATCTTTACAGTCGAGTTTTCCTTATGAAATAAGAAAGCAAGTTTCCTTTATTTTCGATGGGTTACAGCGAATCCTATTTGCATAATAGATGCCGAGTTGGGTCATACCTTTTCCTTTTCCTTTTTCTTTATTAACCATTTCCAGTTACCTTTAGCATCTGCCGAGCACATCTAAGCGCAAAATAGAAAACAGTGCCTGGATTTCAATTGGATACCCGTATTATCTGTTCCGGGTACAAGTCAAGTTACATTTCAAAATTCGAATGATTCTTCAAATCCATAAATTCACTACGACAATTTGATACTTTGGAAAACTCCAAACAAAACAAATAGTAAACTGAAACTATCAATTATACTACATCCATCTCCACATAGAAGTGTTGGAAAAGAAAGCTATCTGAGAGGCAGAGGTTTACTATCTATTTCATCTCTCTCTGGACCTCAGGGACTTTTTTCTAGAGCTGAATTGCGCGTACACTTCTGCCAGAGCAGAATCACGTGTGTACTTGTTGTATAACCTCAGCTTCCATCAGAACCCCAAATCGGCAATATGTCCTTTAGACTTTGCTTCAAATGGCTGAATACTCACAAATAGGTCGAAACCCGGATGTTGCTTGTTGTACTTGTAAGTTCGTTCAATTCACATAGGCAGGGTGATTGAGGTGCGTGCTTCGCAAGTGTGTTAGTCTTTCTTCACACAACAAAGGCATGATAGTACTGTACTCAACTGCTCGTGCCGTATGGCGAGATTCTTCTATATTCTACATCTAGAATATGTTCATTCATACCATAATAAAACAAACCAACAAATTCTCATCCCTTTCCCGGCTCTCTTCTTTTGGGTTCAATCCATTAGTATAGGAATCATTGGCTAGTTTGAATCCCCCAAAAAAGGGAGTTCAGTGTCCCATGGAAACAGTCTTTTTTTAGGCGACTTCCTATACTCCTATTTCGGTATCTTCATCTTAATAGAAAAATAAATTGTAATGAATGATAATAAAATGAGGAAATTGGCATATAACCCTTCTTTTTCTAGGTTGAGTAAATATAGCCTAAGTATTTCAATGCTTGTTAGAGAAACCCTATAAGTCGAGATGGTTTAATCAAAGTTGTCGAAACGGAATAGTATAACATAGGAAGTTCTTTTTTTTTATCCATATCGAATCCCCGCTTGGATTCCGGACCCAAGCCAAAATTCCTTGATTTTTGGGCGCACCTATCGCTTGACTACTCCGCGTATTGGAGAATCTTTGTGTTTTATTCTCGCCATTTATCGATTTAATAAGTCACCGGTTCGAAATTCCCTTCAGTGCTACTTCTCTGAACACAAGTAATAAGCATAACTTAACTTTCGATCAGTACTAGTTGCTAGGAACTTTGTTGATAATTCACCCTTCAGCGCCCCACCTTTCTTTCGGAGGTGAGTAGTCTCTTTACGCTGCTGTGGGGTTGCCGCGAGCAGTAAAGGTTTCAACCTTGAAGATCTTCTTTTAGGACTGAAACTCATTCCCCTGCTGTAACCCTTTCAAACTGACCCTATCCCCTTTCATATGAGTAGAGGGAGTTACATCTAAGGGGGAAATTAGAGATGGCATCGAAAAAGGGGAAGGCATGGAATGGAACTGCTTCTATAGATAGAGGAATACATTGTTGTAGTCCGGTCCGGGAAATCAATGTCTCTCTTAGAGTCCTACCAGTCTAAACTGGTAACATAAATGGATGGGATTTCTAAAAGGGAGGAAGGCTAGCTTGGCTTCTGCCGGCAAAAATGCTTGCGTTGTTCACGTAGTAAGCTCCCTTTATTGAAAGACTCCTTCTCCCTTAGGGAAATTTGCTTTTCGGCTTCCACCCAGGATTCCATTAGTTTAGTTAGTGAGTTAAGCGCGTAAACAGCAACTTAAACAGCCCCGGTTAGCTAGAAATGAAAGCGACGTACTCTTATATGCATATGTTTAGCTCTTGGCTTCGGTTCCCTACTGTCTAATCTCCTAGATCTCTCAGCTGACGTCCGAAGAATCGATCTCAAATTACTTATTTGTATCACTCATCGGTCCCGCTTAGGTCCTTCTCGATTCTCTCCGGATTGGAGTGGAGGATCACCTGCTCATATAGCTAGTCTGCGTGCCGATCCTTTCCCAGAGGTGCTTTCGGGAGTCACTGCTGTCCAACTTAACCGGGCGATTCCTCTTCATCTACCGCTATTCTATTGGAAAAGCTTCTCATCCGACTTGGAGTGAAGGGAACTGACCCCATGACTTGGGACAAAGCACAATGGGTCTGGAGGCAAGGAAATGCGAGACATCATGCCGAAAGCACGCTATCAGGGATTCAAGCCTTTCCTTTCATCAGCGGATAAAGTAGTGAAATGAACGAATGACATAAGTCCTCGCTAAAGACATACATTGGCACCCTCTTCGTGTACTACAGAAGAAGGCATTCTTGTCAATACATTACGACTACTTTCTTACGTCTAAGTGGCATTCATCTAATTTATGTTCTGGCTCATGTCGAACAAGAGGCACGCTACCGAGTTCTAGTTACCGCTCCGTGGGTATCTTCACCTTCGCAGCAACAATAAGCAAAATGAAATTATGTATGCCACATTGCAGCTTCGATCTTATCTCAGTAATCTCATCCAGGTTCCCTATGCTTCTTGCTATTGCAAAGGAAATTTCCGACTTAAAGACTACTAGTTGACTAAGAAGTAGAGCCGACTGTAACATCCGACCAGAGAGGAAATTGTGTTCTTTCCCTATTAGGCTATGTGACCAGCAGTCTCTATTTCACTTTCAAAGAGACTGTTGTCAATTGAATAGTTGGAGTAAAGCATTCTCCGAGACCGAGCAGGGAAATTGGTAGTTTCGTAGCGACTCCGAACGAATGCTTAGTTTGAGCAATAATTGCCATCGCCTGAGGCGAACGGACGCTTAAGGTAAGGAAAGGCTACTTATTCCTTTTCCTTTAGGGCTATAGACTGAACTCGACCTGTAAAGAGTATAAAGAATGAAAAGCCAGGTATAAGCAGGAGATTTTTGACTATAGCACTCTCTGCTTCTTTGCTGAAGTTGGATCTGTGTCGAAGTAGTCTCCCCCGTTCAATCTATCGGATATCGGATAAGAATAAGTACTAGGATTTCCTACAACCTCTCTTTCTTTCAGTCGAACCAATTTAAGTGAAACAGAATGAAGGCGAAGGCGAAGGGCTTCCCTACGCCCAAAGATGCTTTTTGCCCAAGTCCCCCATGGACAAGAAATTGTTATGAACTGACAAGGTCAATGCACCTCCTTCCACGGAGCACCTTCTTAAAGAGTGATTGCCCCAGGTTCTTTCCTAAGCACGAAATGAGACTGTTGTGATTTCGCTTTTGAATGAGGAACTGGCCTGGAAGACCATCTTTAAGATAGAGAATTCCTTGCCGAAAGCAATCCAAGGCTCTCTCAACCGAGAGAAAGAGGCGGTGTCCGTATGGTTACCACCTAAAGCGGATAGTTTTTACAACCAACCGTAAAATCGAGGTGGAAATCTCTAGACTTTCCCCCCATATTGACAAAACTTAACGATTAAGCTTTGAATGGGAAGCTGCCACCTGTCTATGGAGGCTTTGAGAACAACTTCCAGATGGTTACGACTGTCTTCTCAAGGAAGCAAGCCAATCCACGTAGGTCTTGATCCGATGTGGACTAAAAAGTCGATGTAGATATCCCACACAAATTAGCGTAGACCAAGTGTTAGCTCTGCATGGGCAGGCTTAATACTTGGCTAACTTCATCTTACGTAGATCGAATGCCCCATCTTGCATGGTTAAGGCTCAACACTTAGTGAGCTCGAGTTAAGAGCACCGTCAACTCATTATGAACACACGCAAGGTTTTTTTGAAACTGAGAATTTTTTCGGAAGAAATGCCAGTATTTACATATCCTAAAAAGGAGCATTCACAGGAAGAGGCAGATGCGTACAAACTTTGATGAAGGCAGGTAGCTATTTAATACTCATGGAACTAGAATCTTATCGGAAGTTTAAGGAGAGAGACTGGCTGGCTTTCATGGGACAAAAGATAGAGTCCCGCAGCTACCATTTGTGATGACGGATGAAGTCTTCATAGGGGACTGTCAACGAAAGCCCCAAACCATTCATTAAGCAGGTTGACACAGTTAAAGAACTCTCTTGTAGCCGCGCGAATGTATCTCTATGTCTTTCCGGGAGTCTCGCAATCCGTATCCTTGGAAGTGACTTCTTGCAGTTCTACATTCTTCCTTTCGTATGTCTTCCTATACTTTTTAGATGAGCTCGTCAAGGAAAAGCGTCATTATCAGGCCAAATTCCGATCCGCTCCTCTTTCAGGTGGTCTTTAGCTAGGAGCTTGAGTTCGATTCGGTAGAGAATCTCTGCACTTAGGAGTTGCCTAAAGTAGAAGTCCAGATTGGATATGAACTCTTGAGTGGCCCGTGTATGATAGTTTGTAGCATCTTGTGCCCATTGGGGAAAGAGGCAGGTCAAGGTCAAAATAACGGATTTGGACTTCTGGGTCATCATCTGATGGTGGTAATTATCGAACTGGATCAACGGCTTCAGGGAAGAATTCCTCACCCTCAGGAGCCCGAAGTAACTCATCCTCATCAGCCCGAAGTAAGGAATCCGAATGCCTATCTCCCCTTTCATAAGACTTTTCGGAAGGATAAGAATCATAGGCTGAATGAGCAGACGAATCGACCGAGGAAAGAGATGCTTACACACTAAAACACAACCTAACTCTACTTCTTTTCTTTTTCCTGCAGCTATCTTCTCAACAGGTCAGTGTAGTGGAAAAAGCAGACACCCTGGTCATCAGTTAGTAGTTAAATAATCCCAGTAGTGGTCCTCTTGCCTAGCGGACCCTTAATGGACAATGATAGGCAGACCAAAGATTGCACATCGCAGTCTAAGCGTGCTTGCTTTGCGCACCGGCACAGCAGAATAGGAATCCGCTGGCTCAGATGAGTGGCTCAAGGATCACTTCCTTGAGATTTATTGTAACTAAGAAATGAGAATTGTTGACCCTAGGAGGAAATTTCACACTTAGAGATTGAGCTCGTCAGTGATCTTTTCCATGGTGTCTAGAGAAAGCTATCACATTCGTACCCAAGGCAACGAAGTTGGCAGGCATTACTGTGATCTTGAAGCACTTGCTAGGAGCTAGTCGGTACGGCTCACTACTATTACTGGGGTGGAGTCGAAGCTATGGCACCAGAAAGTCAAAAATCTTCCTTCCCGAACCACTCGTGTAGTCTTCTTCCTGCCTCCCAGTTAAGGACCTATCTCGCTTTCGCTTTCCAAGTCTCATTTGGATGAGGCGCCGGCGCGCAACTCTCATTTAACATTCTTTCTTCTCTTTCTCTATCTGCCTAGATAACCTCTTTTCCCTACAAGGCACTCCCCACTCTTGCGAGCTCGAACGTCAATAGCGAGACTGATTACCAATACCGAGGAAGAGCTACCCAACCTGCGGTTTCTCTACGGAAGCTTCGACTATTTATATATGAAAAAATCTATCAAAGATACGATTCGAAGTGAATTGATAGGACAAATTGGATTGTGTCAACAGGTTTCTAACCCTATTCCTCCGACGAAAATAGGGCCCTTTTCTTTTTGTTTAGCCGACCTACCCGCCTTGATTCGATTCTTTCCGGCTAGTAGGTCTATCAGTTAGTGGTAGTGGGGGAAGTCGTAGCAGTGGCCATTTCCCTTAGTCTGTCAAGCCAGTCCTACATCCGCAAACAAAAGAGTGAATTACGTAAGCATAACGTCTAGTGGTCGATTCGTTCTAAGTCTTCGATTTGGCCCGAAGTGATGAATCCATCCTCCTTTACGGTACCGTAGGCTTTCCCACCTCTATCTTATTAAACTAGCTATCGTTCTACCATTGTTCTAGAGTATGGTAATCCTTTGACTAACTCTAACTCCAGCTCTTAACTCCTACGTTCGTTGTATACTTTCTAAAGTATAAAGTAATAAAGTATGGAATGCTCTCTTCCTTGGTCCCCCTATCTCTCCCTGTAAACTTATCTAAAACGCTTTTCTTTCGGTCCATCTCACCTGCCTGCGCCTTTCCTCTCCTTTACCGGTAAGGTTCTAAGGTTAGGTCAGCTTTTAAAGCTCACTTGGAGCTATGGTTTCATAGAAAAAATAAAGCCCTAAGAAAGAGGTCTATTCCCACGAGTCCTTTCCCAGTCTTTGTAAGCAGTCACGTCAATATCATCAAGAGAAAGCATGCTTCTAGCGTTGATGTTGGAACTATAGGATAAGGATGATTGGTCTTACACCCCTGACTAGCTGGCGCTTTTAGGCGCATTCAACATAAGGCATCCGTGAAGGGTGGAAGAAAATCGGGTGGGTGTTAGCGAACCATGACGATCTGTGAAGGTCAACAGCCATGTGGAAAGTTTGACATAGTTAAAAGGGCTTCCATTTCATTAGTTAGGACCTATTATCGAAAACCTAATGCGTCAGCCTACTCTACTTGGAAAGACTTTTCGATTGTTATTGTTGCACGGCACCCATGGAGCCTAAAAACCTATTACTCCAAACACGTAAGACTACGAGTGCCAGCCAACTCACTCTATTTATGAACAGAACAAGGAAAGCCTAACAACAGAGTTGTAGGTGGTCCGATTTCCGTCAACTTCGTCCACACCTGCATGAATTTCAGTATCTGTAAGCCACACATCAATCTAAGAAAGCAGAGCGGGCTACTAGCGTTGACCTTGCCGAGCTAACAAGCAATGATCAGCCCCTTGGGGAAAAAGATCACTGATAGGCATGGAGATGGCTCTTTGGAGTCTGAGTTTAGAGTTCACTATCTTAAATTCAATATCCCTATCTCCCGTAAAGACTAATCACTTTCTTGAGTGCCACTTGAATCTCAGCTTACCACCATCCTGTCAAGTGAAGAAAGATCAGACTAGAGACCAAGCGCATCGGACTGCATCTGAAGGGTTCTTTTGGTCTAACTTTCAGTCCTAGACTGTTAACCACATTCTTTGTATTCTCCGATGCCGATTGGGCTGGCTGCCCAGATAGCAGACGATCCACTACCGGCTTCTGCGTATTTATCGCTAAACACCTTGGCTCCCCAGGATGAGGGCTGACTATTAGGCATCCCTTTTTGTTAGCCAGTGACATTCCTGCGCTAGTGAAATTGTGAGTTTTGATCGATCTACTTTCTTTTATAGCCTTTTCTTTTCTCCGTTGAGTGTTGTCTTGTACCCTGTGTAAGAAGAGGGGTTGGATTCCCCCCGGACCTTGCTGACCTTTCTCCCTCAGGCGCTTTCCTAAGCTCTATCAAGCCCAGATCTCCCGACCCCCCGCTGCTTGCTTTCCTTTCGCTCCTCTCCCCTAACTCGTAGTTAGACTAAGAGCGAGTGGCTACGCTCCTCTCTATAGGATAGCACCTTCAGGAAGTTCCTATTAAAGGGACTATTACATTCAGTTCGCGAGGGCGGAAGAGATTCTGCGTTAAGGAAAAAGAAAGCTCTTCGAGATTGAGACTGGGTTAGAGTTAGCTAGACTCTTGGATAAGACGAGTATCTTTCTCTAGACATAGACTGAATCAATCTGGTTAGGACCAAATGTACACCTTCTTATATCTTATAGAAGAACCCGATTAAGAGCAAAATCTAAATAGGGGGGGGACGTTTCCAAAGCAGACATGCACACGAAAAGACTTGCAACAGTATTTCAGTCTTAGGTGAATCACTCAATTCTTTCCGTACCGACCTCTCTCGAAGCATTGTAAACAACCTCATCAGCATATCCAGTTAGTTCCGAACTAAGATATCAAGTTTCTCCTGAACAAAAGGATCCCGCGGATTCTGCTTTTCCAGAATCAACATCCAATTCTTGCTAGGTCAGTCATAGGGTTCTTTCCAGAATCAAGACCAAACAAAGCTGCACCTTAACTAGGTACAAGATACCTGTGATAGCCCTCTGACCGTGGTGGACGCATACACTCGCAACACAAAAGTAAAGCGAAAGATACCCCTCCATATGATGGCTTCCTATAGCGTGCACTAGCAGCATAGAGAGCCGGTTCCCCGATAGAAGATTGAATTAGTTTTGATAGAACTTTTTAGAAAAAGGATTACAATCAGGCCGTAAAAGCCAATCAATTGACTCAAAATTGAGAAACCAAGTAGGAGAAGCAGCCA